TCAGGACATCTCTCTTTCAAGGAGGCAGCGGGGATTCGACTTCCCCTGGGGGTAGGGTACTACGAAAGGAAGTTGATCGTGGATTATCAATAAGACTCGAATAGATTCTTCCTGGGTCGATGCCCGAGCGGTTAATGGGGACGGACTGTAAATTCGTTGGCAATATGTCTACGCTGGTTCAAATCCAGCTCGGCCCAATAATTCGCTGATTCACCATGAAATGATATAACCCCTTTTGTTTTCCAGAAATGGCAGATACGAATGAATTCTCAATCGATTTGGCAATAACGAAAGGATTACTAATAATAAAAAATCTGTGCTGCTTTCTGCTTTCACTAAAGTGTATATTTATGTGGATATCACTCGCGTCTCTGTTACAACAGGGCGCTATTAATCTAAATACAAAAATAGAAAAGGTTTGAAAGAGAAATGGTTTGAATGAAATCATAAGAATATGGATGCTGTACGTTTTATTTCTCCGGGATTGTAGTTCAATTGGTCAGAGCACCGCCCTGTCAAGGCGGAAGCTGCGGGTTCGAGCCCCGTCAGTCCCGACGGATCCAAATCCAATAAAAAAAAATACATCAATATATCTCTCCATTTTCTGTTAAACTGGGTACAAATGGTAGAGTTTCATTCCCAATGGTATCCTTCTTTTTCGTTTTCGTTTCGCATTTCTCATCAATTGGTACCAGTTGCTGAGAAAGGGATATGTGTGAATTACTAAAATTATTGGTAGCATCATATTCAGGATTCCAAGAGATGCAGTGTTGGGTCGCATTTTTTTTTTCGACTGCTCCCGATCTGTGTATGTAATAGAATTGAGTACCATATGGTTTCTGGGAGCACATACACAAATGGAAGTCATTTCTTGTACGATACAAAATGAATTTAAGAGAATTACTTTAAGAAAATACTTTTAACTTTTAAAATGAAACCCTTTCTGGTTTCAATTTTGTGTAACTTCAATTATTCATTTGAATTTGAAACAGTCTATTTCATTCCAATTTCACGCCGAACTTTTGATATATGCGTTCGATTCCTAATCCAAGGAAAGGAGATATTCTTAATAAAATAAAGATAAACCAAAGGTCTCGCCCCAGCCCCTCTTAGAGAGGGAATGAATAATCTTTTTTTTCGGGTAAGGATATTGTCGAAGAAAGAACAAACTTTCAAATAGTCAATTTACTGGAATCCGGAATACTTTGGAATCTGGAATACTTGATTTTTTTATACCAGCACTCGTCTTTATCACACTTCTTTTTATTTGTTTTCCAAGAAAATTAGATCATTAAAAAAAAGGAGTTAAGTTCTAAACTCCTTTTTTCGATTTTTTGTTTGTTTGGGTTTATTTGTAAACCATTTGGAAACAATGGAAGTGAAAAGCGGTTAGATGGTTGTACAAGAAAGACGGGAGGTTCTCAAAAAGACAGAATGGATAAAGAATGATAAATCAAAATAACGTATTAAAGTATAAAGGAAAGGAATTCTTTTGAGTGAATCAGGAATCAAAGTTTGTATTAGTATGTGAATAAAAGATCTGCCTATGTTATACTATTCAATTCTCGACGATGAATCAACTTGATAGCTCAGATATTGTTATTCATGATATTGATCCGATTCGATATCATCGAAATCGAATCGATCCCATTGAATTTACAAACGAAAGATTTATCATCTCTATGGGATTAAATCCCGAGTTATTGCGAAGTAACAAAAAAAAAAAAAAAACGAAACGATGAGATTATGGAAGTAAATATTCTCGCATTTATTGCTACTGCACTGTTCATTCTAGTTCCTACTGCTTTTTTGCTTATAATATACGTAAAAACGGTCAGTCAAAGTAATTAAAGTTATAAATTTGAATGAAACTGGATTTCTTAGTTCTTATCAATGATTTTAGAACTCAAAAAAATGAAATTTCCCAAATGAAATGAACGGACTAAAATCAGGAGTAGCCTATAAGATCTGATAGTCTGGTCGCAAGATTCATAAATGAATCTTTCGACCAGACTACCCATTTTTATTATTGTAATGGATAAAGATACAAACTGAATCGAGATCAATCTACAATATGTATATGTATCTTCATACATGTTAATATCAATTAAATATATGGAATGTACATAGTATCTCAATTCTATTTCTTTGCTTCATCTATTTCTTTCGTTTATCTATTTTATTTTTGTTGATTCCAATCAATCTGAAATAATCGAGAGGCAACTCTTATGATTTTCGAATTTCTAGATTTCTGATTATTTTCAATATGAATCCCGGTATCCATTAAAAAAAGAATCAAATCAATGAAGAAAAGACAATATTGGACATATATTTCTAAAAGAAAATCAAGTTACTAAAAAAAAAAGATTTCGGTTTTGTAGCACGATCTATAAAAAATCTATAAAAAAAGTGATACAGTTTGATTCCCCAACTCAATTCGTATCTACAGTCCACTCCTTCCCCATATTACGAGTGAAAGGGAAAATGTAAAGACTACCAT